TTGCGTTGACTCTTTTCAACTAACCACAAGGACATTGGTACCTTGTATATGATTTTTGGGGTGTGGTGCGGGTTGATCGGGACCGGGCTGTCTTTATTAATTCGTTACGAATTAGGAACAGCTGGAAACTTGCTTGACGACCATTTTTACAATGTAATTGTGACCGCTCACGCTTTTGTAATAATTTTCTTTATAGTAATGCCCCTGATGATCGGTGGATTTGGGAATTGAATAGTGCCGCTACTGATTGGTGCGCCTGATATAAGTTTTCCTCGTATGAATAACATAAGATTTTGACTGCTTCCACCTTCTTTTACTTTATTAGTTGTAAGAATGATGGTAGAAGGAGGAGCAGGAACAGGGTGAACAGTTTACCCGCCTCTAAGTGGTCCTATCGCACACGCGGGCGCTTCAGTGGATTTAGTAATTTTCTCTTTACATTTAGCTGGTATGTCGTCAATTTTGGGGGCTATCAATTTTATTACTACTATTTTTAACATGCGATCCCCTGGTATGACTATGGAGCGTGTTAATTTATTTGTTTGATCTATTTTGGTGACGGTGTTTCTACTTCTTTTGTCGCTTCCTGTGTTAGCTGGAGCGATTACAATGTTGTTGACAGACCGAAATTTTAATACAAGCTTTTTTGATCCAGCAGGAGGGGGGGACCCTATTCTATATCAACATTTATTCTGGTTTTTTGGTCATCCCGAGGTTTACATTTTGATTTTACCAGGGTTTGGTATGGTGTCGCATATTTTAAGTAACTTTGCGTCTAAGCCAGCCTTTGGAACGCTGGGTATAATTTATGCCATAGTGTCTATCGGGGTGTTAGGGTTTATTGTTTGGGCCCACCACATGTTTACAGTGGGAATAGATGTAGACACTCGAGCCTATTTTACGGCGGCTACAATGGTAATTGCTGTGCCAACAGGAATTAAAGTTTTTAGCTGACTAATAACACTGTATGGATGTCGTTGTCACTTTTCGGCGGCTATATATTGAATCTTAGGATTTATTTGTCTTTTCACTCTGGGGGGTTTAACAGGAATTGTGCTGTCTAACTCATCATTAGATATTGTTCTTCACGACACTTACTACGTGGTGGCGCACTTCCACTATGTGTTATCAATAGGAGCTGTGTTCGCAATTTTTGCGGGGCTCGTATACTGGTTTCCCGTGATGACAGGTTTAATGCTTCACGAACGATGGGCCAAAGCCCATTTTATTGTTATGTTTTTTGCAGTAAATTTAACATTTTTTCCGCAACATTTTCTGGGGTTGGCCGGCATGCCTCGGCGGTACTCTGACTATCCTGACGCTTATTTTAAGTGAAATCAGGTGTCTTCATTCGGGTCCCTGCTTTCTATTTTTGCAGTGCTAATGTTTATTTTTATTGTTTGGGAGGCGTTCCTTACTCAGCGGAGCGTGTTATTTCCCACAGCACCCGCATTCAGACGAGAGTGAGATTCTTGTCTCCCTCCAGACTTCCACAGAAACACGGAGTCTTCTGTAACTTTAACTTAAGATGTAACCCGTCGACTTAGATTGAGGTGAAGTACTGTACTAATTGTATATGTTGTTTACACCAACATGGACCGAAAATATTCGGCACCTTAAGCTATCATTGTTTTAATAGATAAACAAAATATTTTGTACCGCAAGGGGACACAATATAAGTTGTGCCTACATAACTTTGGTGTTTACTTACCTTTTGTATAAGGGTTTGGCTAGAATAAGACAAAAACTAATGTTTTCCCGAAGCCATATGATCTATTTTAAAAAACAAGCATTTACTGAGTCGGTTGCTAACAGCGTAGCTTATGGATAAACCATAAGATTGCTTAGTTTTTAGGGCTAGAGGTACTTTCTTAGTGAGATAAGTACTACTAAAATGTGTGTGGCATTACACAAATATAAAGTTTAAAATAGGGGCGAAAAGCCAACAAATATAGCGATATCTGGATGCCGACTAAACGTGCTTAGCACGAGGTAACATGTGGGAGAATATTTAATAAGGATCCCGAGCTACCCCACAAGTAAAAGGTGATTAGATCTTTTACGGTAAATATAACTATGTATTTAAGATTGGAAAAGTTAAACGAATACTTTTACTTTGTTAACATTAGACTAACATTTTAGTATACACAGTATTTTACTTACTAGTCGACAATTTTAAGCTAAGTTGGGAGAATAAAGACCCGCTTTAATCCTGCTAGAATGAGTAAATTTGTAAAGCCTAAATTTTATGGCTGTCTCTCATAAATTAAGTTTAAGGAACTCGGCAAACAAACCCTTTGACTGTTTATCAAAAACATAGCCTCTTGAATTAAGTTAAAGTAATAAGAGGTGAGCCCTGCCCAATGAGTAAGCTCAGCGCTATTTGAATGGCCGCAGTACCCTGACTGTGCTAAGGTAGCATAATCAGTTGGCTTTTAAATGGAGTCTGGAATGAACGGGTTAACGGGGGTAAGCTGTCTTAGACTTAATGATTTGAATTTAGATGGCAGGTGAAAATACCTGCTTAGTAAAGAAAGACGAGAAGACCCTTAGAGTTTTTCGCTGTTGTGTTTAAAAAATAAAGGCAAGTCAGTAGCCTCAAAAGAAATACTTAACAACAACGGTGTTTTACTGGGGCGGTAAGAATACACAAAAGCAAGAGAAATCTTCAGCTAGGAAACCATTTTGTGTAATACATTTTAACAGGCCGAGCTAAATTCGAGTAATAATTCCTTTGAGTTTGATTGTTACTATATAGCTAAGCACGAATAAACTACCTTAGGGATAACAGCATAATTTTATAAAAAGTTTGTGACCTCGATGTTGGACTAGGGACCTGCAGGCTAGACGCCCTCAAGGCTGGTTCTGTTCGAACCACTTTCCCCTACATGATCTGAGTTCAGACCGGCGCAAGCCAGGTCAGATTCTATCTTCTAAAATAAGCCCTTTTAGTACGAAAGGACCAAAGAGGCTGCAACATACGTTTATGACTAGTTGCTAAAAATAATGATCTTGACTTGGCAGAATAATGCGACTGATTTAGGATCAGCACATATCACTTTTAGTGATAGTCGGCATAGTACTTTAATATTAGAAGAACTGGTTTGCATCCAGTAAGAAAGCGCCCATATCGCTTCTGTGCCAAATCAGAAACAGTTTTTGAAAACGCAAACTTTGGAAGTTTGTAGATGAGTCAACCCTCATTTCTGAAAAACAACAAGAGTTATTATTGACATACTATTTGAGGGTTGTTGGGTTGTTTCTGGCCGGCATGGCCAGAGTTAGAGGTAGCCCCATCGGACTAGGAGGGTACCTTATTACTTTGAGGTTTATTGTTTCTTGTTTAATTGGCGCTGCAAGAAGAAGGTGGTACTCTTTAATTTTGTTTTTAGTGTTTGTGGGGGGTGTTTTAGTGTTGTTTACATATGTTTGCATAGTTAGCAGAAACTTTGTAGTAACAAATTTGTCTTCACAGTTGGCCATTAGACTAGTAATTTCTACATTGGTAATGACAATGGCAGCAGGCCCCCTCGAAGCAGGGTGGATAGGGTTTAGATTAAGAAGAGACGGCCACGAAATCAGGTTAGTAACTTTGTTAAGGTTAGTGGTACTACTACTAGCTGCGTTTTTGGGTATTGTACGTGTAATTACGTCGGGAGGATCTCTACAAATTGAACCTGCTAAGTAAAATGCGCCTTCCAGTGGTTTTAGCTTCAATGTTTTTTTTGGGGGCTGCGTGGTTTGTAGCTTGCTCAGCAGACAGGGGGGCTTACTTGGTGGAATATGAGCTATTTCAACTATCGTCCAGCAGTTTTAGATTTTCATTTATTTTTGATAAAAGAAGGCTGAGTTTCGGGGCGTTGGTGGCCTTTATTGCAACCTCGGTATTCACTTTTGCTTGTAAGTACATAGAAGAAGACCCATGATTTTTTCGATTTATCTGGATCTTAATGAGCTTCGTAATCTCTATAGAGCTGTTGATCTTTTCAGGATCTGTGTTCTCACTATTACTCGGCTGGGACGGGTTGGGCATCTCTTCATTTGCTCTTATTATTTATTACCAAAGAGGTGACTCATTGAGAGCAGGGTTTCAGACCTTAATGGCAAACCGTGTGGGGGACGCCATTATTGTTTGCTCTATGGTGTTGTTTGCATTGGCTGGCACATATGACTATTTAAGTATCACAGACAAGTCCTTCTTATTAGTGTTAGTGCTTTCGGTTGCTGCATTAACTAAGAGAGCGCAATATCCTTTCAGATCTTGGCTGCCTGCTGCGATGGCAGCCCCAACGCCGGTTAGAGCTCTAGTACACTCTTCCACACTGGTAACAGCTGGTATTTACTTAGTAATTCGGCTGTCAATAAACCAGCCGCTAAGGGGTTCAGCCTGCAGGCTATTATTATTTTGTGGGAGTGTCACATGTTTATTAGGTGGTTGAGCTGCAACTTTCGAAAACGACGTAAAAAAAGTTATTGCACTGTCGACCCTAAGACAGCTTGGTGTTATAACCTTTAGCTTGGGGTTAGGGCTGTCTAACTTAGCTTTATTTCATTTATATACTCATGCACTTTTTAAAGCTCTTTTATTTTTGGCTGCAGGTGTGGTATTAATAATAACATTTGGAGCACAAGATATTCGCGGCATGGGTGGTGTCGGGCTAAGGCTACCATCCGTAATGGTGCTGTTTAACGTCAGAAGGCTGTGTTTAATTGGTGCCCCCTTTTTAAGGGCTTTTTATTCAAAACATTTAATTCTCGAAATGATAAGAGCTAGTGTTTTAAACAGGGTGAGAGTGTTAATCATATCTGCCGCGACATTTATAACCGCCGCTTACGTGTTTCGGACATTAAAGTCTAGTGTTTGAAGCAAGCAAATAACAAGAATTAATGCTATTCCCACCTCACCCTTAATTTACGGGCCCTTGTTGGTACTAGGCTTTGGGGCTGTTGTTGGAGGGGAAATGTTTACTTTATTGGACCAGTCATACACTGAGATGGCGATTTTACCCAGGTATTTAGGGGTGATGATCAATGCTGTTACTTTGAGGGGTGTGGTTGCCGGTCTAATCTTTATCAAGGGAGCTCGTAAGTCGTGACCATTATCAACTCTGTTTTTTTTGACACCCACCTATTCACTAAGAAACAAGGTTGTGGCCCCTGTTTTAACTGTGGTGGGGGTAATAGATTACGGTTGGACAGAGCCTGCCAGCGCTATTAAATCGTACCTAGTTTCATCCACTTCTTGATTGTTAACGCAAGAAATGGGATGGCCCAATGCAAACAACACTATACTGCGATACGCATTTATTTTGGTCTTCTGTGTATGGGTCATGTATTTGATAGTGTAAGCTTAACATTCGCATAAATTTAGTGCTACAGACGTCATTACACTTAGTATCTAGAGTTCTTACATGTTTGTGTGTTCTTTTGGGAGTGGCATTTTTTACTTTGTTAGAGCGGAAAGTATTAGGCTACCTGCAAATTCGTAAGGGGCCTAATGTTGTTGGCCTTTGAGGGGTGTTGCAGCCCTTTGCTGACGCAGTGAAACTGTTTGTTAAAGAAAGCCTGCAGCCCTTAAAAAGAAATTCAATAATATTTTGGCTAGCACCAGCAGGGTCTTTGGTGCTAGGTCTTACATTGTGGCATATCTACCCCAGAAATTACACATACAAGCTAGTGAGGTGAGGCTTAATTCTATTTTTTTGTATTTCGGCTTTGAATGTGTACGGAGTATTGGCGGCTGGCTGATCATCAAACTCAAAGTATGCTTTTTTAGGGGCCGTGCGTGCCGCAGCTCAAACGATTTCGTATGAAGTAAGAATGTTACTAGTGCTTTTGTTTGCCGCCTACCTACTGTCTTCAGCGGACTGGCAAAAAGCAATAACAGGGTTTCCTATTTTTTTTCTGTTAATTCCTATGGCTGTGGTGTGATTTGCTAGAACACTGGCGGAAACTAATCGGGCTCCCTTTGATTTTGCAGAGGGCGAGTCAGAGCTAGTTTCTGGTTTTAACATTGAATTCGGAGGGGGCCTATTTGCCCTTTTATTTTTAGCCGAATATGCCAATATTTTACTTATGTCTGTAGCGAGGGCTGCGTGGTTCTTGTTGTCCTCCAAAACTGTCATTTTTGTAGGGCTAAGAGTGTTAATATCTATTGGATTTTTATTTGCTCGAGGATCATACCCGCGACACCGGTATGACCTGCTCATAATAATATGTTGAAAGTCGTTCCTACCATTTGCATTAAGGGCCCTAATTTTAGTAACTTTATCTGCTTGAGTTTAACATGAGTAGTATTTTCTTCGCGCTAACCATGCTACTTCTATTTGGTGTTTGTTTCTCTAGCCAACGAACACACGTTCTTAGAATATTAATTTCGCTGGAAGGGGCCATATTAAGTCTTTTAAGATACTACTATTTTTTTAGGGCGGGTGTCTTAAGAAGGAGATCGTTATTTTTGCTTCTTTTAACGTTTGCCGCCTGCGAGGCAGCCTTGGGGCTCTCAGTTCTAGTCTCATTTATACGACTTCATGGGAGAGATCTAGTAGGAGCCTTCTCCACTGCTAAATGATAGTTATTTACTTTTAAATTCCTACTTTTGCACAAAATTCGAGCTGTTGAAAGAATGGCCGGGCTACCCTCCCCGGTTAGAATCTCTGTGTGATGAAACGGGGGGTCTATTTTAGGACTTTTATTGGGTCTTCAAATTGTTACAGGATTCTTATTGTCTATACACTACACCGCAGATATGGTGAACACTTTTAACTCAGTAATTCATATTATACGGGATACCCCGGCGGGTTGATTGTTGCGGAGGCTGCACGCCAATGGGGCGTCATTTTTCTTTGTATTTTTATACTTACATGTAGGTCGGGGGCTGTATTATCAAAGGTATATCACTCAACCACGTACTTGATTGGTGGGGGTGACTATCCTACTTGCTTCTATAGGTACAGCATTTTTAGGTTATGTACTCCCGTGAGGCCAAATGTCATTTTGGGGGGCAACTGTGATTACTAACTTGCTTTCGGCAGTTCCTTACCTAGGTCCGTCCATGGTAGAGTGGGTCTGGGGAGGATTCTCAGTGGGGCAGTCGACACTAAATCGATTTTATTCGCTACACTTTATTTTGCCATTTGTTATCGGGGCACTGTCTGCCGTTCATTTGCTGTTTTTACACGAAAAAGGGTCAACAAGTCCCTTAGGGGACACAGCCCCACTAAATAAAATTCCCTTCCATCCGTACTACTCATGAAAAGACAGGGTAGGGTTTGTCTGTCTGTTATTTCCTTTACTACTAATTAGACTATACTACCCCAATTTATTGGGCGACCCTGAAAATTTCACATCGGCAAACCCTATAGTTACGCCCACCCACATTCAGCCTGAGTGATATTTTTTATTTGCTTACGCAATTTTACGGTCTATTCCCAGAAAACTGGGAGGGGTCGTGGCCTTAGCCTTGTCAGTGATGGTGCTGTATGTGCTACCAATTGTAGCATCGTCGCTCTCTGTACCGGCATCGTTTACACCGCCCTATCAATTTACGTACTGACTATTTATTTTAGTTTTCTGGTTATTAACTTGACTAGGGGCGTGTCCAATTGAGGAGCCCTATTTAACTTTAGCGGGTCCTTTAACGGTAATATACTTTGGTTTGCTGGGGGTACTAATTTACCTTCCTACACTATGAAAAAAAGTTATTAATTAGCCTTAGCAGTTTTATTTAGTTTAATGAAAATACTGGCTTGTCAAGCCTAAGATGCGGGCCAACCTCCGCAATGAAGTGGTAGTTTAATTAAAAACAAGAAGTTGCAAGCTTAGGGATGAGGTCCTTCTGGGTCTCCCACTTTTTAGTGGATAGCTTAAAAAAAGCGTAGCACTGAAGTTGCTAAAATAGAATTATTTCTTCTGCTAAAGAAACAAACACAAAATGAGCTATTGAGGCCAGATAAACCTTATGGATCCTGCATCCCCCATTCAAGTGGAGATGGTGTCGCTGCACGATCATGCTATTGTGCTGCTAATCGGAGTCCTATCTTTCGTGACTTTGATAGCGGTAACATTAATTTTTAGTAAATTTTCAGACCGTAGGGTTCACGAAGCCCAACGACTAGAAACTGTGTGAACTATTGTACCTGCTCTTTTATTGATTTGGTTAGCACTGCCTAGTTTACGTTTATTATACTTGCTTGACGAGCAGGCTGATAGAAGAGTAATTTTAAAAAGTGTAGGTCATCAGTGGTATTGAAGTTATGAAATTCCGTCTATCGGAGTAGAGTCGTTTGACTCTTATATGCTACCGGAAGAAGAACTCCAAAACGGAGAATACCGGCTACTAGAAGTGGACAACCGTGCTTCAGTGCCTTATAATGTAAACACCACTGTAATTTGTACGTCGGCCGACGTTCTTCATGCTTGAACTTTGCCTTCAATGGGGGTTAAGATAGATGCAGTTCCAGGCCGATTAAATTCAATGAATATGTACGCCCAGTTGCCGGGGGTGTACTATGGCCAATGTTCAGAGATTTGTGGCGCTAACCACTCGTTTATGCCCATTGTCGTAGAGGCTGTGTCTATAGAAGATTTCTTAGCTTAAATTTTGGTGGCCGAAAAATAAGCGAAAGATTGTAAATCTTTTTATGGGCTTTGGCCCCCAGAGCTATAAGTTAAAATAAACTATTGACCTTCAAAGTCAGCAATGTCCACTTTGGGCCAGCTCTGCAGCAAAGTTTCAGCTAGTATAACAGTACAGTTGCCTTCCAAGCAGAAAGTCTTAAAAATTAAGGCTGACCCTAAGTAGTTTAATTTTAAAACATTAACCTGTGGAGTTGAAGTTCTCGAGTAATTTATTCGAGCTTGGGGCTTTCCCTGAAACTATAGTTTCTCTTAAAAGCTCAAACCTTTTCGTGCCGAACACCGAGGGAAATTAGACACTCTACAAAGGGGATTAATAATCCATTATAGGCGCTTAAAGCCTAGGCATTGTTCTGCCACCTTTGTTTACTTTTTGCTAGCTAGTTTCTTTGGTGGATTAAAAGAGTAGAAGTGGGTTGAAATCAACATACTCAGTAATGTCAAGCTTGTAAATAATAAAATTTGGTATCCTAAAATAGGCGCTAGTTGTGGCATAAATCCTTGTTTAATATTTGTTGTTATTCGGACAAGCTGGCCTGGTGGCAACCTCTTAATTAACAGTTAAGTGCTAGATTTTTAGCTTCAGCTTGAAAATATTTTAAGGGTGTTCCTGCGCGTAAAGACTAATCAGCAGGGTAAAAATGTAGGCTTGAATGATGCATACAAAAATCTCAAACAGGTTGTATCCAACCCTGACCGTTAAAAGGAGCAGAGCCCCTGTAACAGACAAAGAAGTAAGGCAGTTGGCAATAAGTCTTAATACAATGTGTCCAGCTCTAATATTAGCTACTAGTCGCACGGTTAACGTAAGGGGCCGAATGACAATTCTTACGGTTTCAATTAAAATTAAAAATGGCGTAAGCGCCGCTGGGGCCCCTTCGGGAGCCAGGTGTGCAGCAGACTTTTTGGGGGAGTGAGCTCATCCTGATAAAATCAGAAGCCCCCACATAAGTAGTGCTAGACCCCCAGCAAACCAAAGTGACCTGGTGGGCCCGTAAACAAAGGGGGCCAACCCAACTAGGTTTGTTAAAACTAGTATAAACATTAGTCTTATGCAGAACGCGGGCCCGACTCTAAGGGGGCCTTTGACTCCGAGCACGGCTGAAAGAATTCTTTTGATTTCAAGCTCCAAAGCTAAGACACGCCTTTGTATAGAAAATATTAATGCAACAATTAACAAGGGCGTGAGCCACGATCAAACTGCATATGTGCCGTCTAAAGAAGAAAATAAGTCTGCTATCAAAATGATTGGGTTTAGTATACCTGCCTGGAGTAGTATTACTCAAGGGCCAAGGCCGAAACTTGGTGCGAAAGTTCGCTTCGGGCAGAGTCATGTATCTTTAAAGCCACTAGTTTATCTCTACCTCGAAAAGGTAGTGTGTTTTGTTACACTATAAAGACAAGGGCAGCTTCCACTACCCTTACTGTGTTACGACTTATGTCGTTTTTCAACGAGAGCGACGGGCGATTTGTACACGGGGCCAAAGCAAATTCATAAAGTAAAACTATATTTAAAATTACATTCAAGTCCAGCTTCACATCTGCGGTAAGTTATCAAGTGGGTGGAGGCCCACTAACCTCTATCGCAGGATCCGAAAAAATAAAAAAAATCTTCACTGTAACTCACCATTGGTCGACTTCATTAGCTGCACCATGACCTGTCTTAAAGGGGTTATTATCCGCCCTTAAAGGCTTCCATCCTTAAGAAGGGCCTGTAGACGGCGGCATACAAACTTTTATTGATACTGGGTATCAGTTTTAAATGTCGTAGGCTGATCTTGGGGGTTGTCTATTATCCGGCAAGTTCCCCTGAAAGTTGGCTCCCACCGCCATACTTTTTAAGTTTTAATCAAAAATTGATTTTAGTGCTTTAGCTAAAGTGATTACTACGTTTAAACTCCCCATAGTAGGGTCTCTAATCCTAGTTTTAAAAAGGAGGTTAGGCAAATAAATTAGTTTTGTCTTGAAAATAAAGGGTTAGGCTACGTTAAAGATAGCATTTCACTACTAAAACTAAAACTGAGTCTTTAATTGTTGTTTTACGATAAAACTAATGTGTGTAGCCAGCTAAATATTGTTTTACTCACCTTGAAGGTATGACCGCGACTGCTGGCACCTTGCTTTGTCTGGTGATCAACGCCCCGAAGCTGACTTACTATTGTTAGTATAGGTCAATGTCACGTGCTGGCAACCTTACTGAATAAGAAAATTGCGGCAAACCTGCCATAGCACCGCAAGGGGGTTTAAAACATGCTCATCGAAGTAAAGTGAGCAGTCAAATTTAAAGGGGAGTCACACCATTTCAGGGTTATGAGCCCTGCAGCTTTACTTAGCTTACCTTTAATTTGCCAAACCCTAAAAATTAGGCTGAAATTCAGTCTAATGCGCCTTCGGCCCACTCATGAAATAGACCCGCCAACAGCACTCCCAAAAATAGCACTAAAACCCACCCCACGGCTGGGGTAAAATTAATCCTTAGCAATGAAAGCAGTGGAAAGAGTAAAGCCACCTCTACATCGAAAATAATAAAGAGTACAGCCAAAATAAAAAAACGTGCTGAAAACGGAGCTCGCATTATGTTTAATGGGTCAAAACCACATTCAAAGGGGGTCCTTTTTTCAAATAACCCGACTAAAGAGGGGTAGCTGGTCAAGAAGTAAACAACTAAAAGCAGCAAACACAGCAAACCACTAAAGAAAATTAATAAACTTAACAACTAGTTAAAAGAACCTTATTGTCGGTGTATGATTATTTTAAGCTCACCGAGTGGTCATAAAAAGCAGTCAAACAATGACCTTTGCAGGCTTTCAAAACCCGCGGCTACAAAAACCCCAAAGATACATAAAGTATAGTCTCTGAATTACAAAATCAGTGCTTTAAAATTAAGCTACACTTGGGAGGCAGAGCCTCATCAGTAAATGCTAACATATAAGAATAGTCAGACAACGTCCACAAAGTGTCAATATCAAGCTGCTGCTAAAAAGCCCACATGGCGGTCTTTATCGAAATGGTATGCTCATAAACGTCAAAAGCAAACAGAAAGAAATGTAGCTCCTACAAATACGTGTATTCCGTGAAATCCGGTTGCTAAGAAAAAGCATCTACCATAAACCCTGTCAGCCATAGTAAAACTTGTTTCTGCATACTCACCATATTGCAGGTAGAGAAAGTAGACACCTAGTAGTACTGTTAGCAATAGCCCTTGAATCGCAGATTTGAGCTGACCTTCTTGGATGCTATGGTGCGCTCAGGTAATACTAACCCCTGACAGCAACAACACTGAGGTGTTTAGCAGGGGCACTTGAAACGCTTCAAGCGTGCTAATGCCTGTTGGGGGCCACTGTCCGCCAATGTCTATAGTGGGGGCTAGTCTTCTATGAAAATACGCTCAAAAGAAGGCAAAAAAGAAGCACACCTCTGAGACAATAAACAGTCCTACACCCACTTTTAGTCCTTGGGCAACATATGAAGTATGATGGCCTTGGTAGGTCCTTTCTCGGATGACGTCTCGTCATCAAAGAGCCGCTACTAGTGCCGTTAACAGAGTGCCTAATGTCATTAAAATGGGAGACCCTCCTCGGATAGAAAAAACTAAACCGATCGGCATACATAAAATGCCAAGCGACCCTAGTAAAGGCCACGGCCTAAACTCTACAAGATGAAATGGTGTTCGAGCCAATGTTAAAAATAGTAAGAATTATATAGTGAGCCGGACTTACTTATAGGCTGAAATATCAAGATTTTACTAAATACTTAAAGCAGGTTAAAGTTTAGTGAAGATTTTTTGGAGTGCCCGCACCCTTTTAATTCAATACTGAATACTGGTAATTAGACATGAAAGTAGTTTTTGGGGTAATGAATTGAAGAGTTTAAGATTGAGGCTGCTAACTTTAATCAGGGGTAACACATTAATCTCCGCTCTTTTGCTGCAGTAAAGAGTATTTGATAATAATTATTTCTGGTTTATTGGCTAGAGGTGTTCTGGCAAGGTGAGGTGCGTCCGTTGTAGGGACACTACTGATTAGAGTGGTGAGGCTGACTTTGTTAGTTCAAAACTTCGGGCGAAGGTTCGATTTAATGGCAACCAGCAGCAATGTCGGTGTGTTGCTAGCGCTGCTAGCTGTAGTCTTGTGTTTTTTGGCTTTACTGGCGACACCAGAGGAGCGAAGAGCTTCTTACATTTGATGTATCATTGCTCTGGGCGTGGCGTTAGTGTTAGTATTTATAACAGGAGACGTGATCGTGTTTTATACTTTCTTTGAGGTGTCGCTGATCCCGACCTTAATACTCATCATTGGGTGAGGGTATCAGCCGGAGCGCTTGCAAGCTGGCAGGTATATGATGCTATATACTGTAGCAGCTTCCCTGCCTTTACTAGTGGCGTTACTTTACCGGTGTTTTACTAGAAGTACTACTAAAATTTACATACTAAGGTTTAGAGAGTTTAGAAGTAACTCTTTAGTGGCGGTGATGGTATTTGGAGCTTTTTTAGTTAAGCTGCCTATGTATGGCGTGCATTTATGGCTGCCAAAGGCGCACGTGGAGGCTCCCTTAGCAGGTTCCATAATTTTGGCTGGGATCCTCTTAAAGTTAGGGGGGTATGGCCTAATTCAAATAAACTCATGTTTTTTAGGGAGGGCTACAAGGGCGATAAGAACAGTATTTGTAGTAGTTAGAATATGGGGTGGGATGTTTGCGGTGCTGATGTGTTTACGACAGAGCGACGTTAAGGCTTTGGTGGCTTACTCCTCAGTAGGTCACATAGGGATTGTAATCGCCGGGATCCTGGTAGACTACTCATGAGGTGCGTTTAGGGCTGTTGTTACAATGGTAGCTCATGGATTTTCTTCGTCAGCTATATTCTGTTTGGCTTATTTTACTTATAAAAAATCACACACACGGGGTCTGAGTTATATAAAAGGATTTTTAGTAGCATACCCTAGATTGAGACTAATATGGTTTTTGGTTTGCTGTGTGAATATGGCGGCCCCCTTTACCATTAACTTAATAGGAGAGCTGTTAGTGGTCCCAAGGTTGTGAATGAGCCAGTGAACGCTAGTTGTAATTATGGGAGTAATAGTTTTTTTTAGCGCGGCATTCAACATGTATCTATATACTACAGTAAACCACGGTGAAATAACATCAAGAATTCGAGGTGAGCGTCCACTGGAAAGGTACAGACTATTAGTAGTACTAAGCCACTTAGCACCACTACTTTTAGTATTTAAAAGTTCTATTTTTACGTAGATACACAATTAGGCAGCCGCCGGGATAAAGAACGGACTTCGTTGATGTTGAAGAATACGAGTTGAAAATAGCTATCACTCGCTGCTTTTAGTTAAAGTGCCAGTTACTAGATTACTATTTACTTCTATGTTAGTGTTTGGTCCGGTTTTGAGACTCAGCTCTTCAAGGTGGGTTTTTTGTTGAGCTGGTATGGAAATTGGGCTGCTAGGTCTGATTCCTTTACTTCTCAGAGGAAAGATAGCAAGTAACAAAGAGGCGGCCTTGAAGTATTTTTGTTTACAGGCGCTAGCGAGGGTATTTTTGTTCATTAGAGGGATGTATTTATTTAGAAGACTACATGTTGGAAATATTTCAACCATGACAATGTTACTGGCTTTGAGATTAAAGTTGGGATTATTTCCAGGGCATTTTTGGGTACCAAGGGTAAGCCTTGGTGTAGATTGAATTAGGTGCTTCTTAGTGCTAGGGCCCTTAAAGTTGCCCCCCTTTGGGTTTTTGGCGGCTATTAGATCTTTATCCTTGATAGCGAGCAGTATGATCCTTATTTTAGGGGGTTTGTCTGCATTGATGGGAGCTTTAATTGGACTAAATCAGTCAAAAGTCCGCGGGATGTTGGGTGCTTCATCAATCGCTCATACGGGGTGAGCAAGTATTGGTGCAGTGAGCGGGGCCATGTGGTTTTATATTGTAGTCTACTTGGGGGTGTTGTTTGTTACTTTAGGATTATTATGAATAAACCAGACAGGCATGTCAGGGATGTTTATTCTATCAATAAGGGGGCTGCCCCCTTTTATTATATTTCCTGCCAAGTTAAGAGTTTTAAGAGGCCTAGTGGCCGCCAATACGCAGAGCTTTATTTTTCTAATGCTCCCATTACTGGGCGCAATTATTAGGTTAGTTTTCTATCTTAAGTTTTTTTATTCTTTTACTTTAAGGGAAAGACGGCCAGGGATAAGAAGAAGCTTGCTCGGTGTTGGAGGTTTTAACTTATTGGGGGCTATTTTAATTTTATTGTTTTTTGGTGGCCGAGGTGAAGGCTGTAGATTTTTAATCTGCCCAGGAGGAGCAGTCCTCCCAA